AAATTAGAACTCGAAACTAAACCCACCATTGAACTATTGAAAAAACTCATATAAGCAAAAAAGCGCAAGTAGCCTTTATCATGAGACATATAGTTGTCGCTATAAATAAGCACCATCATTCCAACAGTCGTGATTAATATTAACATAATGGAAGTAAGCGGATCAATCAAAAAACCAAACTCTAAAGAAAAATCATTATTGATCGTCCAAGACCATACAGATTGATAGATAGAATGGTGATTTATTTGCTGAAGAAGGAGGTTGATTGCAAAAAGCATAACTATACTTAACAAAAAAACACTCAAAAAAGACAACATACGACGGAACTTTTTTGTTGCTGTCGGAAAAAGGAAAAGACCCCCCCCTATTACCATAGGAATTGGAAGTGTAATAAAAGGGATGATCCAGGAATATTGATATGTATGTTCCATATAAAAAGTTTTTTTCTAATATTGAATTGTTTCTTACTCACTCGTTCTTGTCCCTTTTCAAATTTCAAAAGAGAAAGTCAAAAAAAAAGCAAAATATGTAAAACCTAACTAAAATTGGATATTCATAATTATTATTATGAATCTTTTCAAAACACGGTACATATTCAAATCACGAAGTTAGAGTTGGTCAAATAATATAACCGATTTATCAGTCAAAAATAAATACTAACTTTTATTTAAGAACGTTTTTGATGAAGACCCAAAAAAGGGGAAAAGTTTCATTTTCTTTTTATGCGGAATTACGAAAAATGTTTATATCTACTATAACCTATATAAAAAGACCCATATAATAAAGAATACATATTTCTATGCATAAAGAAACAATAAAGAATTCATTTTGATATGAATCAGAAAAAGAAGTACAAAACTTGAGACAATCAAATTAAAACCCGTTTTTTAGTTCATTTATCCGTAATCATTAATTGATTCTTTTTGAAGGTTTAATTCTCTTCCATTATCAAAATATAAAAAAAGATATTTATGCTTGGAGGAAATTCTATAGTATTATATTCATTATTATATTAATAATAATATTAATAATATAAATTTTTAAATTAACATACGTTCCATGGAACGAAAAAAACAAAGTATGAAATTTAAAGAAGTAAAGAACAAAAATTTCTATTTTTTTTTCTAAAAGAAATCCATCCTTAGATAGACTAACTAATGCAATCTCCTTTCACTTTTTTGATTTTAAAATCAAAATTAGGTATACTTCCCTTTCGAAGAAATAGCAAGCAATGAATCCTTAGCAAGATAGTAGGATCTAAAGATTCATCAATACTGAATCGAAAAGAAAAAAAAACAATTATTTTTTCACTAAAAATGTCTTTCACATCCAATTATAGCAATGAGTGACCTCTCAATTTTTAAATGGCCGTTCCAAAAAAGCGCACTTCTATATCAAAAAAGCGTATTCGTAAAAATATTTGGAAAAGAAAGGGATACTGGGCAGCGTTGAAAGCTTTTTCATTATCGAAATCTCTTTCGACCGGGAATTCAAAAAGTTTTTTTTGTCCGACAAAAAAAAATAAACAATCAAAGGTTGAAAAAACCTAAATAAGTTTGATTCTAAGAAAAGTCTTGTTGTTTGTCTAATTTCAACTCTAAAATAGAAAAAAAAAATAAGGATTGTCAGTCACTAATATTTTGAATTGATCAATATTTATCAATATTTAATTGAACTCATTTTTTCTTTTAGAATAGATAGAAACCGAAGTTTGTTATCGACTGAATTCAAAAAAGGTTTTTTAAAGGTTTTTTGGTTAAAAATAGACTCAAAAAAAAATGCAAAAGACAATGTTTCAACTTTCTTTTTAGTCTCTTTTATCCGTTCTGGGATGGGGATTTTCATTTCCCCATCGGTTCTTAGGACTTATCACTACCTATCAATCACCATCAAAAAATTCTTATTTAGAACGTTCAAAAAATGAAACGAGTTTCGATTCATCACTTTTTTCTTCACTAACCTCAAAAATATTGCCTTGAATTGACTCTTTCAATCTCGACGATTGAATAATAATAAGTTATTATGATTTCTAGCAAGGGAAGCCGCTATGGTGAAATCGGTAGACACGCTGCTCTTAGGAAGCAGTGCTAGAGCATCTCGGTTCGAGTCCGAGTGGCGGCATATACGAGTTCCTAGAACGAAAACACTTACTTATTTCAATTCTATTCAATCCTAAGAATAATATTATTATATAGATATAAAATAATAAAATAATTACTATTTTGTAGTAATGAAATAATAAGGGGGGCTTTTTTTTTTTTATGATATTTTCGACTTTCGAGCATATATTAACTCATATATCCGTTTCGGTTGTTTCCATTGTAATTACAATTCATTTAATAACCTTATTAGTTGATGAAATAAGAGAACTCTATTTTTCGTCAGAAAAGGGTATGATAACTACTTTTTTCTGTATAACTGGATTATTAGTTACTCGTTGGATTTTTTGGGGACATTTACCATTAAGTAATTTATATGAATCATTACTCTTTCTTTCATGGAGTTTAACCATTATTCATATAATTCCTTATTTAAAAAAAAAGAAAACCCTTTTAAATCTAATAACCACGCCAAGTGCACTTTTGATTCAGGGCTTTGCTACTTCCGGTTTTTTAACTGAAGTGCATCAATCTACAACATTAGTACCCGCTCTTCAATCTCAGTGGTTAGTGATGCATGTAAGTATGATGATATTGGCCTATGCAGCCCTTTTATGTGGATCATTATTAGGAGTAGCTCTTCTAGTCATTACATTTCGAAAAATAACAAAGATTCCCTTTAAAATTAAAAAGAATAATTTATTAAATGAATCTTTTTTTTTTGATGAGATTCAATACATGAACGAAAGCAGCACTGTTTTACGAAACACTTTTTTTCTTTGTTGTAACAATTATTATAGGTCTCAGTTGATTCAACAATTAGATTGTTGGGGCTATCGTATTATTAGTATCGGCTTTATCCTTTTAACTATAGGTATTCTTTCAGGAGCAGTCTGGGCTAACGAGGCATGGGGATCATATTGGAACTGGGACCCAAAGGAAACTTGGGCTTTTATTACTTGGGCAATATTCGCAATTTATTTACATACTAGAACACAAAAAAAATGGAAAGGTCTAAATTCTGCAATTGTGGCCTTTATAGGCTTTCTTTTAATTTGGATATGTTATTTCGGAGTTAATTTATTAGGAATAGGACTGCATAGTTATGGTTTATTTCAATTAATATCTAATTGAATTGAAGACGCGGGTCTGATAAAAATAAACATAGGGCAGCATATAAGTCTATATAAAAAACATTGTGTAAACGAACCATTTGAATCACTCATTGCTTGATTCAAATGGTTCTGTAAAAAGCCCTACTTTCTGGTTACAATTTTTTTTTTGTTTTACGTTAAAAAAAAAAGTCGAAAAATACTTTTCCACTTCTACTTTTTTTAGGATTCTTAAAAAATTAATAATTAGATAAAATAGCCTCAACCTTGTCAACGGATAATGAGAAAACGAAGTCTGGATAAATCCCGATACCTATTACGGGTAGAAGAATAGAAAGTGAAACAAATAACTCGCGCGGGCCAGAATCAAAAAAAGAGGAGTTTTGGGCATTAAATAACTTGTATCCATAGAACATCTGGCGTAACATAGACAATGAATAAATAGGAGTTAATATCACTCCAAGTGCCATTACAAAAGTAATTAGTATTTTTGGCAGTAAAAGATATTTTTGGCTAGTAATGATTCCAAAAAAAATTATCAATTCTGCAAAAAAACTACTCGTGCCCGGTAATGCAAGAGAAGCCATCGATGAGATACTGAACATTGTAAATGTTTTTGGAACAAAAAAAGCCATTCCTCCCATTTTGTCGAGATAAAGAAGACGCATTCTATCATAAGTGGTACCTGCCAAGAAAAAAAGCGCAGCACCAATAAATCCATGAGATATTATTTGTAAAACGGCTCCGTTGAGTCCCGTATCGCTTAAACAGCTAATTCCTATAATTATAAAACCCATATGAGATACTGAGGAGTAGGCTATTCTTTTTTTTAAATTACGTTGACCGGGAGATGTTGAAGCTGCATAAATTATTTGTATTGTGCCTAGTATTATCAACCATGGAGAAAATAAAGAATGAGCATGGGGCAATAATTCCATATTGATCCGAACCAATCCATATGCTCCCATTTTTAATAAGATTCCGGCTAGAAGCATACAAGTACTGTAATGTGCCTCGCCATGAGTATCTGGTAACCAGGTATGTAAAGGGATAATCGGTAATTTTACAGCAAAAGCTATAAGAAATCCAATATAAAATATTATTTCCAGCACTAATGGATATGATTGATTGGCTGATGTTTCAAAATTTAATGTTGGTTCAGCGGAACCATATAAACTGATACCCAGAGTTCCTATTAATAAAAAAATGGAACCCCCTGCGGTGTATAAAATAAACTTTGTAGCTGAATACAAACGTTTCTTTCCCCCCCACATGAATAAAAGTAGATAAACGGGAATTAATTCTAACTCCCACATGATGAAAAAAAGTAAAAGATCTCGAGAAGAAAATAATCCTACTTGACCACTATACATTGCTAGCATCAAAAAATGGAATAATCGGGAATCTCGAGTAACTGGCCGAGCCGCTAAAGTAGCTAAAGTAGTGATAAATCCTGTCAGTAAAATGGGTCCTACAGAAAGTCCGTCTATTCCCAATCTCCAATAAAAATCAAAAAGATTGACCCATTTATAATTCTCCGAAAATTGAATTAATAAATCATCAGACTGGAAATAATAACAAAATGCGTAGGTCATTAAAAGCAGTTCTAAAATGCATATACATATAGCATACCATCTAATTACTTTATTCCCTTTCTGAGTTTGAGGTAGAAATAAAATTAAGGAACCTGTTGATATCGGAAAGACTACAAAGAATGTTAACCAAGGAAAAGAATTCATGGTAAAGACAAGATACGCTTGGACCAGAAAAACAAACCCGTGCTCAAAACCGAATATCCTTCTATTTTTTGTTTTGAGGACGGGTTCTGTCGATAAAAAAAAATGTATTCAAATTTAAATAGTGTTGTCGGAAACCTATCAATAAGCTAGACCCATGCTTCTAGTTGTTTCATGCCATAAATAAACTCGAACACTCAAGAAATCCGTTGGGCAGGCCGATTCACATCTTTTACAGCCAACACAGTCCTCTGTTCGTGGAGCGGAAGCAATTTGCTTAGCTTTACATCCGTCCCAAGGTATCATTTCTAATACATCTGTGGGACAGGCTCGGACACATTGAGTACACCCTATACATGTATCATAAATCTTTACTGAATGTGACATTGGGTCTATAAACTTTTGTTTTGAACGTCATAAATTTTCGATCTAGTCGTTTTGTAACTCAATAATATTTTTAGACATAAGATGAATCAATAATTGACCAGAATTTTTTGAATAAATTCTGGATTGAGATATGTACATGAAAGAGGGCCAAGAGACTTTCATTTCTTAAATTTTAACAAACATGAATAATACTACTTATTCAATAAATTTGCTTGATTGATACGAGTTGATTTTCTGTTACGATAGATTGACGAAATGATAGCCAGTCCAACAGCTGCTTCAGCCGCTGCAATAGCTATAACAAAAATTGAGAAAATATTTCCTTTTAATTGACGACTATCAAAAAAATCAGAAAATGTTACGAAATTTGTATTAACTGCATTCAGTAGAAGTTCAAGACACATAAGAGCTCTAACCATATTTCGGCTCGTGATCAATCCATAAATACCGATACAAAATAAAAAAGAACTCAAAACAAGTATATGTTCGAGTATCATTGACCAACTCCTTAATCAATTTTTATTTCTTTCAATAAGACAATAAGAGTAAAAATAAAACTTTATATCAATATGAACAAAAATTCTACAGAATCCGTTGAGTCAAATATAACAAGTACATAAAAAACCATATATTAGTAATAAATTCAAATTGAATAAAAAGAAAAAGAACTTGAAAAGAAGTTCTATTTATAATCGAAATAGAGAAAAATTTATACATGAACAAAGAATTTTTAAATAGAATGAAACCAGGTGCGATAAGATAAAACAAAGTTGAATTCAGATTTATTTGGGTAGTTCTAAGGCTTTAATACTATTATTGACGAGCCACAGCAATTGCGCCTATTAATCCAACTAAAAGAATTATCGAAATTAGTTCAAATGGAAGAAAAAAATCTGTTGATAAATGAATTCCAATTTGTTGACTATTCGTTATCAAATCTTTCTCGATAATCTGGTTTGATCTTGTCGTCCAAATAACGCTGTACCAAGATGTATCTGGAATAGTAGCAATTAATAAAACAAAAATACTTGTACAAACCAGCGAAGTAACCCCGCCTCCAACGGTCCAAAGAGAAAAAGCTTTGGAATAGTCTGAACCATTTATGAACATCACAGCAAATATGATTAAAACATTTATTGCGCCTACGTAAATAAGGAGTTGTGCAGCAGCTACAAAATAGCTGTTTGATAAAACATAAAATAAAGATATACAAATAAGAACCAACCCTAATGAAAACGCGGAATAAATTGGGTTGGTAAGTAATACGACCCCTAAAGCAAATGATATAAGACCCAATCCCAGAAAAACTAAAAGAAAATCATGTATTGGTCCAGTCAAATCCATTTTACGTATAAAGAAAAGAGAAATCCATCGAATTTTTTTTCATAACCTTATTGACTCGACCAGGAAAAAATTGTTCTGATATGTTCCTAATTGGATAAAATCCTATTGAATTCAATCCGAAATGGTATGAATTGATGTAGGTATAACTATGGGAAAAATACTATTCCTTACCCAAAAAGAAAGTGCAGTATTAGACAATAATATTGAAAAATCGATTTTGATTTTTATCTTTCGAAAAAAAATTACGTAAAGATTAATCAATTTTAAATCAAAAATGGATAGGTTTTGAGTCAAAATAAAGTCGCAACTCTCATAATCAATCCAACCACCAAACCAATAGTTGGGATTACTAACGATTTTATTGACTAAATAAAATAAAAAAACCTCATTTCTCTAGTTTTAGTAATTATTCTTTCATTTTGAATTTTGTATTTTTTGAATTGAAGGGCCCAGCCCACTCCTGTTTAGTTGAGGAAAGGTTGAAATTGTTCGAATTGTATAATCGTCAATTACTGATGTTGGTAAACGACCCAAAGCAATTTGATTATAATTCAATTCATGACGATCATAAGTCGAAAGCTCATATTCTTCAGTCATTGATAAACAGTTTGTTGGACAATACTCAACGCAGTTACCACAAAATATACAGATTCCGAAATCAATACTGTAATTAAGCAATCGTTTCTTTCGAATATGAGTTTCGAATTGCCAATCAACAACGGGTAAATCTATAGGACATACACGAACACATACCTCACAAGCAATACATTTATCAAATTCAAAATGGATTCGACCGCGGAAACGTTCCGATGTAATTAATTTTTCATAAGGGTATTGAATAGTTACAGGTAAACGATTTGCGTGGGATAAGGTAACCATAAAACTTTGCCCAATGTACCTTACAGCTCGTATTGTTTGTTGACCATAATTTAATAACCCAGTCACCATAGGGAGCATATTAGAACTATTTCGGAATAATTTGATTTTTGTTTATTTCTCTTGTTTGAAGCAAGTAGGAAATATAGACTATACCATTCCATTAAAGTTAGAGTGAAAAAAGTTGTGAAGAAGTTGTTAATAATAGATTTCCTAGAGAAATAGGTAAAAGAAATTTCCATCCAAGATTTAACAGTTGGTCCATTCTTAACCTAGGTAAAGTCCATCTTGTTGTGATGGAAATGAACAAAAAAAAATAAGTTTTAGCCAATATAATAAAGATACCTGTTGTTATTTCAAAAACTCCACTCACTTTATTGAATTCAAAAAGCTCAGGAACAAAAATGTACGGAATAGAAATATTCCAACCGCCCAAGTAAAGAACTGTTACAAATAAGGAAGAAACTAATAGATTTAGATAGGAAGCAACATAAAATAAACCAAATTTTATACCCGAATATTCAGTTTGATAACCGGCTACTAACTCTTCTTCCGCTTCTGGTAAATCAAAAGGCAATCTTTCACACTCTGCTAAGGAAGAAATTAGAAAAACAATAAATCCTATTGGTTGTCGCCACAAATTCCACCCCAAAAGACCATATTTCGACTGTGCCTCAACTATATCAACTGTACTTGAACTATTAGATAATCATAGTCGATAATAGCATAGTCGCTCCTATCGCTATTCCAGAACCATACATGAGGTTTTCACCTCATATGGCTCCTCGAGGGTCATAAATAAATCTAAGGGCCGAAGCCTATTCTCTTTATTTTGATATATTTGTCATATGGATTCTTAGTTTGTAGAATAGATAGGATCCAAACGCCCTCAATTAGACCACTGAAATTCTGTCTGTTATTGTTCTAATTTCAATTCTAATTTAAAGAAGGAGAAAGTACTTCTGAATTGATCTCATCCTTATAATAATAATAATTTTTCTTTTTTTTTTCTAACTTTATATTACAATCAAATACTCCTTGTAGATTTGTATAAATCGAAATTTCAACCTATTATTTTTTAGATTACAAAAAAAAGACTTACTTTTTTATTCTATTGTATTGTGATTTTCTTTTTTTTAGTGTTAGGGATATTTTTTTCCTAGCCTTGTTTACTTTTCTAAGAAAAAAAAAAGAAAAAAGGGCTTAAACAAAAAGGTAAAAGTAAAGGGTTATTTCGTTTCTGATAGTCATTTTTCTAATTTGTGGATAGGAGCATACTCTGGATCGGAATTGTGGGAAGTACTACCTGATTATTTCTACCAATTTAAAGCCCCAATTAGTTTTCTTTTCATACTTTGTATTTTAGTATTATTTTTTTTTGCAAAAATATCCTTTGGGATAATTTTGATACAATCTCCATTACTAATCTGTTGTCTATCTTGGTGTTCCTAACCATCCACGCGTTTTTGCTCAATCCCCCGTTATGGTAATACATATTTGGTAATACACGCCAAACATAGTAAAAAAGCAATATGGTTGATTATTATGAACCCGCTTCAAGACAGGAGGACTAATCACCCAATCCTGGGGTAAAAGCTCTCTTCTGCTTTTCTTTTTTCCGCTTGCCTCTTGTACTTAGGATAATGAGACTCAATATTTATATTTACTGCAAATTTGTAAGCTGTTTTCTTTCACTCATATAACTATCTGATTTCGCTCATAAACTTAAACGCTAACTAGAACTCGAAAAAAGAAAATAAACAGCTCCATCCAAGTGATTTCGCTTATTATTTACACAGTTTCTTATACTTAATGAAGTAGTAGATAAAAGTTTATGTTTCAACGACTCACACGTAGAGATATTGATAACACACATAGAGTTAATGGTATTTCATAACTAAGCGATTGAGCAGCAGCTCGTAGACCACCTAAAAAAGAATATTTATTATTGGATGCATATCCTGACATAAGAAGTCCGATGGGGGCAATACTTGAAATAGCAATCCATAAAAAAACACCAATCTTTAGATCAGCTAAAACAAGGTGATAGCCAAAAGGAATTACTGAATAGCTTAGTAGAATTGATATAACTGCTATGGATGGTCCAATACTGAATAAACTAGTATCTCCTCGAGATGGAAGAAGATTTTCTTTAAAAAGCAGTTTAACCCCATCGGCGAGAGCTTGAAGAATTCCTAAAGGACCGGCATATTCGGGTCCAATACGTTGTTGTACTCCTGCGGCTATTTCTCTTTCTAACCACACAATTACTAGTACGCCTATTGTTATTCCCAATACAAGAGTCAAAATCGGAAGCAGCATCCATATACTCTTCAAAATTTCGTTTAAAGATTCTAATCTGGAAAAAGAGTGTATATTTTGTATTTCTGTTGTATCAATTATCATTTCAACGATCAACTTCCCCCATAATGATATCTATGCTACCTAGTATTGTCATAATATCAGCCAATTTCATTCTTTTAACTAACTGAGGAAGAATTTGCAAATTGAGAAACCCTGGGGGGCGGATTTTCCATCTCCAAGGAAAACCACTCTGGTCTCCTATCAGAAAAACTCCCAATTCCCCTTTTGGGGCTTCCATTCTTACATAAAGTTCTTGTTTCGATAATTCAAAAGTAGGAGAGGCCTTTTTACTAATGAATCTATATTCAAAATCATTCCAGTCTATATCCCTTTCTCTATCAAAACACCGTATTTCTAAATTTTCATACGGACCTCCCGGAATTCCTTCCACGGCCTGTTGAATAATTTTTATAGATTCTCTCATTTCATTGATTCGTACTAAATAACGAGCTAATGAATCCCCTTCCTTTTGCCACGGGACTTCCCAATCAAGTTCGTCGTAACATTCATAATGATCCACTTTGCGAAGATCCCATTGCATTCCAGAAGCTCGTAGCATTGGCCCGGATAAACCCCAATTTATTGCTTCCTCTATACCAATAACACCTACTCCCTCAACTCGTTCTAAAAAAATAGGATTTCGCGTAATAAGTTTTTGATATTCAGCTGCCTTTGTTAAAAAATACTCGCAGAAATCCAAGCATTTATCTATCCATCCATGAGGTAGATCAGCCGCTACTCCTCCGATACGAAAAAAATTATGCATCATTCTCATACCAGTCGCAGTTTCGAATAGATCATATACCAATTCTCTTTCTCTGAAAATATAGAAGAAAGGGGTCTGTGCTCCAATATCCGCCATAAAGGGTCCAAGCCATAACAGATGAGAAGCTATACGACTCAACTCTAGCATAATTACTCTTATATGGCTAGCTCTTTTAGGTATTTGAATATTTCCCAGTTGTTCGGGTCCGTTTACAGTTATTGCTTCTGTGAACATTGTAGCTAAATAATCCCAACGTGTTACATAGGGTAGATATTGTATAATTGTTCGGTTTTCTGCAATTTTTTCCATCCCTCTGTGTAAATAACCTAATATGGGTTCACAGTTAATAACATTTTCGCCATCTAGAGTAATGATTAGTCGAAGAACACCGTGCATTGATGGGTGGTGCGGGCCCATATTGACTATCATGAGGTCTTGTTTTGTAAATGGTATATTCATAGGTTTTTCCTCGATTCATTCTTTCATAACTTATTGAAAACGAAAAGAAATTTATCAAAATTGAAGATTTATTACGAATAAAAAAAAAGAACTCAAAATTAACTTTTCAACTTAACGCATTTTTGGTTTCCGAAGATCCAACTGACTAATTAATTGTTTATAACGTGCTTCATTTGTCTTTGACAAATAAGCCAACAGTCGTTGGCGTTTTCCTATAATTTTCCGTAAGCCCCTCTGGGATAAAAAGTCTTTTCTATGCAATTCCAAATGTGAAGTAAGTCTTCGTATCTTATTGGTAAAACGGAATACTTGAAATTCAGTGGATCCCTCATTTTTTTTTTTTTCTTCTTGGGAAATAACTGAGATGAATGAATTTTTAACCATAAAATGAAATCTTTTCCCCTACTTAAATTTTAAATTGAAATAGTATAATATTTTGATTATATTAATATTTATCTATTATATATTATAATAGATAAATATATAGATAAATATAATAATAGATAAATATTAATTAGTTTTTAATTAATTTTTCAATTTAAAGTTTTAAAAAGTTTTAAAGTATAATATATATAATATATATATATTGATATAGTGAGTTATCAGTAATACTAATTGATCAGTAATAATAATACCAAAATTAGATTGAAAAAATATGTTGTTAATTTAACAAAATATATCAGAATAGAATGAAAAACTAGACATGCGTGTATCTTTTTGTCTTTAGGCAGCAAATACGCTCTGGAATAGAGGAAAAACTTATTAGTAAAAGTTTTTTAATCGTGGATACAGACGTATTCTTACCATACTAAAACGACTCCCATTATTAGTATCAAACCAATAGCGATTCATACAAGCTAAATCTTCTAATCGAAAATTGGGCCAAAGAAAGAGTTTAAATTTAATTACTTTATTTTTATTTTTTAATTTTTTGTTATCTCGAGAAATCTTTTTGGTTTTATTCGAAATATTACTACGTTTTTTGATGTTATTTCCATTAAAAAATTCGTTATTTATCTTAATATCTTTTTTATTCTTGGAATTAAAGGAATTAAAAGATAGTAGAATTCTCAACTCTCGGCATTGCCGAGGAGATAAAGTCTTTTCAGAAATAAGCAAATCATAATAATTTTTCTTTTTATTTCCTGTAGACTTATCCCAATTCTTTGTATCCGCATAGTTTCTTTCTTCTTCTTTTTTATTCATTTTTTGTTTATTCTTATGAACCAATGAAATTTTTAAGGTTTGATAGAGAAGAAAGTGTCCTCCACTTTTGACAGCCAGGCGAACTGGTTCGATAATAAATATTCCCTTTTTTATAAATTCTGTAAGACTCAAATCGTTGTCAATTAGCAGAAAATTGATACCTATTTCTCCCCTTTGAATAGAGGATAGAGTCGCTCCATTTGGATTTATTGATTTAAGCAGGAAACAATAAACTTTCATAGTATTGACTAATTTTTTTTTTACAGAAGTATTCCATTTTAATTGAAAACATAAAGGTCTTTGTAGGAATAAAAAAAGCTCCGCTTCCATAGAACCTTTGTAGTTTTTTTTTTTCATGTCTGATTCTGCAAAATTGTCTTCAAGATATTTTTCTTGGTTTAAGCAAACTGATCCAAAATCTACTAGTTCTTCAGATTTTTCACTAAGATTGTCATTTCTAGTCAAATCGAAAAGAAGTAATTTGATTGGTCTGGTCCAAGGTTTTTTCTTATATGCATTGTAAAGTATCAAATTTTTTGGGAAGAGCCAAAGTTCCAAATTGCATATGGAATCGCTTTGTAGTCTTTCATTCATTTCCATCCAGTCAAAAAGGTTTTTTTTTTTTTTTGTTCCAGTATCAATCCAAAATTCAATTTGGATTCTTTTTTTAAGAAAAAAATAGAAAATCCTCCAATCCAAATATTTTCTATCCCGATTTTGTTCTATCTCCATAGTCTCGTCTTCTTCCAGACAGTTAGTTATAGAAACCCCTTCTGACCCACGAATAAATTTACGTTTAGGTATCGTAAAATTATAGAAAATTCCTTGCTTAGTTTTTGTTTTTAATGACAATCTAGAAATAGATGAGTCCTTCGGATCTTCATAATTTATAGATTTATACGCTAAAAGATTATATCGAGAGTATTTTTTGATTTTTTTTTTTAGTAATAACTCCCCTTGAAAATTCTTTTGTTTTTCGTACTTCATTAATAAGTCTTTTTCCTTTTCACAGGAATCCTTTTTATTTAAACCCTTATTTTCAGTCATACATCGTTGATTAATAAGATTTCTCGTTTTTTTTGATATTATTAATCTAGACCATCTTATCGGAGATAAATCATTTTGATAATGACCAGCCTTTAACAACCAGTTTTTCCATGGATTCGTTATAAAAGTAATGTTTTTTTTATGTCTTAATTCGGAATGAAAAATTCCTTGTACTTCAAAAAAATCCTTTCTTTTTTTTTTTAGAAAAAAAGCTTTTCCATCATCTCGAAGAGTGGGTCTTAACTTATATAAGTTAATAAGCAAGGTTTGTGATATTTTATAAAATATATATGCTTGTGACAAAGAGGATAAGTCACCAAAAATCTGTCTTTTCATATTAGTAACAGTCTCTTTTATATTCGAAATAAAGTTAATCCCTTTTTGATTTCTCTTCAATTTCATAATTTTATCTTGATTTTCTTCATTATCTTGGATGTCTTTATGAATAAGGTTTCTGACTGATTCAAGAAAAAATTGTGAATTCATCCTGAGAATATTAATGATAGATAGAACAGTATATATGGCTTTTTTTTCAATACAAATTTTTTTAAAATACTGGAATTTATAGAAAAATTCATAATTTCTTCTTTTTATTCTAGATTCTAATCTTTTCAGATCATAACTTCTTTTTTTAGAATTCATTTTTGTCTTTGAGATTAGAAAAACAGTTTTTTTTTTTTTTGTAATTTTTTTTATTTGAGTTATGATTGTACTTGTTCTATTGGTCAAATCTTGCATTCGTTTTTCGGGCAGTGAAGAATTTGTCCAACCCGTAGGTATAGGTATATGTCTAATTTGAGTAGAGGGTTTATGAATTATCTGATTGTTAGTTATTAAATCTTTTTTAGTTTCATTCAATTCGTATAGTCCGGTAAATACTAAAAAAATTCTCATTAGTTCTTTTAGTTTTGCTTTGAATTTGAAAAGGGAAAAGGACCTTTTTTTGATAACTTTTTTTTTCCTTTCTTTTGATTTTGTGACATTTGTAAAAAACTTTGTTCGTTGTTTTAAAGCCCTTATAACTAGAAACCACCTCTTTTTCAACATTTTTCTTTTTTTTTCGAATTTCTTAAAAATGGGTTTAAAATCAAAGGAATAAAATCCTTTTTCGTTTCGAGGAGAACCAAAAGGACTTTCTGTTGTCTTGCCTAAAACTGTTAAGAAGCCGCCAAAATTCTTTTTTTGCCCTTTCTTCTCTTTCATTGGATCCTTTTGAGTGAATTGTAACTTAGATCTGTGCCAAGGTTTCAAACGAAAAGGAAATAGGATTTTTATTTGAATACCTTCCATTAACCAGTTTCTCGGAAATTCTTTTTCTGGTAATGGAATTCCATTAAAGGTGCATTTAATATGTATTTCTCTATTCAAATCTCTAAAATCCTCCGACCATTCTGGAGATTGAAATAAAAGTATACGAATAATATTTTTAGCTATTATCAATAAAGGTAAGATTATATATTTTCGAAGAATGGATTTGGTTACTAACAAACATCCTCTTGTTAGTTGCGAAAAGGTAACGCTATCCCAAACTTTCACTCTTTTGACCCGTGCTTCTTCCTCTCTTTTATCCTTCTTTTCTTTATCCTTCTCTTTTTTATCCCTTT